ATTTATTGAAAATTCGAGTGATTTATATTATCATTCTATTAATTCTTATTATATTTTCTATTATTATTAGATTCGAAATTTTATTATTAGAAATTTCTATTTCTTTGATTTCGAATTTAAATGCAAAATATTACATTTGAAATAATTATATATAACTATATCCATATTAGTTATAGCAGATTCTATTAATTCTAAATTCTATTAGATTAGAGCGGATCGGTCCTAAGGAAAGGATAAGATAAGAATGCAATTCAGATCATAATGAGACATTCCTCTGGTTTCATTCGGAAAGGGAGGAGATAGGACGAAAAAAAAAGAAGAATGAATATCGACCGTTCCAGTATTCCCAATCGCGCGGGAAAAATGAGAGGGAGAGAGACATGTATATGTGAGATATATCCATCCATATTGAATTGCAGATACATCAATGATAGAATCATTTCCGATTGGACCAAATACTGGCCCACCGATAGAGATGAAAGAAGATGGGTAAGAAATAGGAGCAGACACTTTTTCGATATAGGAATCAGTATCTAATGAATTCAAGGGTTCCAACATAAGAGGGGGGGATCACAATGAGATCTCGGCCTCATAAGGGGGATATGGCGAAATTGGTAGACGCTACGGACTTGATTGGATTGAGCCTTGGTATGGAAACCTACTAAGTGGTAACTTCCAAATTCAGAGAAACCCTGGAATTAAAAATGGGCAATCCTGAGCCAAATCCTGTGTTCAGAAAACAAGGGTTCAGAAAGCGAGAATCAAAAAAGGATAGGTGCAGAGACTCAATGGAAGCTGTTCTAACAAATGGAGTTGACTGCATTGGTGGAGGAATCGAATCCTTCTATCGAAACTACAGAAAAGATGACCCTGTATACGTACGTATACATACTGAAATATCAAATAATTAATCACGACTCGAATCCTTATTTTTTTATATGAAAAATTTAAGAATTATTGTGAATCGATTCCAAGTTGAAGGAAGAATCGAATATTCAGTGATCAAATCATTCACTCCCGAGTCTGATAGATCTTTTGAAGAACTGATTAATCGGACGAGAATAAAGATAGAGTCCCATTCTACATGTCAATACAGACAACAATGAAATTTATAGTAAGAGGAAAATCCGTCGACTTTAGAAATCGTGAGGGTTCAAGTCCCTCTATCCCCAATAAAAAAAAAGGCCCATTTTACCCCCTAACCATTTATCCTCTTTTTTTGTCAGTGGTTCAAAATTAGCTATGTTTCTCATTCACTCTACTCTTTCACAAATGGGTCCGACCAGAAATGTTTCTCTCTTATCACAAGTCTTGTGATAGATATGATATACGTACAAATGCCCATATTATGGGCAAGGAATCTCCATTATTGAATCATTCACAGTGCATATCATTACTCTTACACTTACAAAGTCTTCTTTTTGAAGATCCAAGAAATTCCAGGACCTAGGTAAGATTTTGGAATGCTTTTTGAGTCCCTTTAATTGACATAGACCCAAGTCCTCTAGTAGGATGACGCATCGGGAATGGTCGGGATAGCTCAGCTGGTAGAGCAGAGGACTGAAAATCCTCGTGTCACCAGTTCAAATCTGGTTCCTGACACGTGGTTAATGTATCAAACGGATACTCATACAAATGAATCGATATGGATCGGGATCCATATTTATTAATAGTCTAATAGTCTAGACCATGATACATAAGTCTAGACCATGATACATACTTATCCATCTAGGTATATAAATGGATACCTCCCTTTTTGTAGATGGGTAAAGAATATATGGGTAAGGTAAAGAAAAGAATTAGATTCTATTCCCTCTTCTTTTTTGTTTGTTTATACTGTACCTCCTCTCGCTCAAAAAGAATGTTAATACTTCATACATATCCGAAGTTAGTTGGCTTGGCTGAAAAACCCAAAAGTCTAGTCTAGAGGAGTGGAAGGATAGGAATAGACAGGATTCATTTCAGATACAATACAAAGAAAGAAAATCCGATCCCTTTTCATTTCTGAATTTCATATTTTCTTTCCTATTCTATTTCTTCACTTTCTATTTCTTTACTCCCTCCTACGCGACTTTCCGGGGCCCATCTAAGTGATGTGCGCGGTACAAAGTTCATGGTGCAGAACTCTTTTTTTTTTGATTCATCCTATTGGCTCTACTCATCCGAAATAGATATCTTCCAAATTGGGGAATATCAATGAAGCCCCTTTCTTTTATTAGCCCATTCATAATACGAATGAGAGTCCGGTTACTCTGTTTCATCTAGAACAGAACGTGAAAAGACTCCTTGAATATCTGGAGTTGTAGAAGTGAAGATGAGTTTCTTATCATTCAATAAGCATCTTGTATTTCATAGAAATTGGGGGCAATATAATCCTTACGTAGGGGCCAGCCTATCCAACTTTCAGGCATCAAGATACGTTTCAGGCGTGGATGATTTTCATAAGAAATTCCCAACATATCATAAGATTCCCGTTCTTGAAAATCAGCACTTTTCCAAA